TTAGTGGATATAAGAATAATAGGAACTGAATATAAGTTGAGACTAGTTTGTTGCTCTTCAATTATTATAAGTATATTTTCTGAAGGGCGTGGTTTGAGGTGTGTGAGAAGTAATCGTTGATAGTACTGTTTGTTAATGAGTGAGGTGTTTAGGATGTACATATTTTTTAGTTCATGGGGTTTGCACGAAAAATAATGTTAATAGTGGGATGTCTCTTTGTGGTTCGTGCCTCAGAAAATGGGTTGCAGCTTGCGGGGTTGCTGGTTTAAAAATTTATTTTGGGTTTAGGTTTATTGTGTAAAAATATCAATTATTTATTTATTATGTCCCGAAACCATTGACTGAATTACACCTTGGTGGGTGGGATGGGGCCAAGACATCCAATATGGGTACAATGATACCACAGAGCTTGGAGGAGCTAGGTGCGATGATAGCAGGGAGTTGGTAAAGCACAGTCAGGCGCCACAGGACAGTCGTTGGGAATCCTTCCGGAACCTACGGGAATGCTGAGGAAAGCCCCCCCCCAAAAAATCCTACCCCAGGCGCCAGGTTGGTTCCTGTGACGCGGTTAAGAGGGTGATAGCGCTACACCATCGTGATGTCTTATTTAAGGGGAAAGTATGCACGGTCTTGGTGAGATGGCCCTGAAGCAAGAACCAGATGCCGGATACAGTTCAAGTATAATCAAGCCCTGTCCGTATGGGCCCGGAGCGAGAAGAGCCGCAGAAGTGGGCGGGTTGCTGGTTTCACGGAGGTAGGTAGATTAAGAGACCAAAGGTATAAGATGGATATCCATGGTTACAAGGATTACCAAACTGAATGCGCTATGTCCGATCAATGGTTTAATGTACAAATGTAAGATTAACCATTCTATGTATGGGGTGATACGCATGTGTTTGTACGGTGTAATGTACGTTTGGGTTTATATGTGCGATGGTTTATGTGGAATTAAAGTACCTGCTTATAAGCATGTTTATGAGCACTATTATGCATGTCTTGGTTTAATGTACTATGTATAATTAAGCATATATAGTACTTTATATTATTCATGGGGTTAAACACTAATGCACTAATTACATAGCGAGGCGGGCATATTGTATACCTGTATATCCTTGTAAGGTACTTCGTGGTTGGGCTCTCAATAGCATGGGTTTTGGCTGATAGTTCAGGGAATAGTTTAAGTTTAGAATTTCAGCTTTGGGTGTTGATGGTAGAATAGGTATTCTTTCCCTGAGTGTCCTAGGGAGTAGGTAATTCCATTTCTGGTTTACAAGACCAGGGTATTGAGTTATACTACAAGGACTTATCACTTAAGTAACTTGTTTTCAATTGAGGCGGAAAGGGGCATTAGAGTAACAATAATGAAGAAGTATATAATAGATGCGGTTTGGCCAATAGTTACGAAAGGGTATTCGACTGGTTGACCTCCAATTCATGTAAGAGCTAGTAGGTCAGCTGCTAGGGTTCAGAATAGAGTTTGGGTGATGGGTCGAAATATTATGCTTTGTTGTTTGGAGAGGTGTAGTATGGGGATAACTATTAAAATTAGAATAGAAAGTACTAGGGCTAGAACCCCTCCAAGTTTGTTGGGAATAGATCGTAGAATTGCGTATGCAAATAGAAAATATCATTCTGGCTTGATGTGGGGCGGGGTGTTGAGAGGGTTAGCTAATGTATAATTATCTGGGTCGGTTAGAAGGTCGGGTATAAATAGGGTTAGGCTTATTAGGGCTAAAAGAAGAAAGATTAGTCCTAGAATATCTTTAGCTGTGTAGTAGGGGTGGAATGTGATTTTGTCAGGGTCAGATGTTATTCCTGATGGGTTACTTGATCCTGTTTCATGCAGAAATAAGAGATGAATAGTTGCTAGGGCTGCGATAATGAAGGGTGAGATAAAGTGAAAAGTAAAGAATCGTGTGAGGGTGGCTTTATCTACTGAGAAGCCGCCTCAAATTCATTGTACGAGGTCAGATCCAATATAGGGGATGGCTGATAAGAGGTTTGTAATTACTGTGGCCCCTCAGAATGATATTTGGCCTCATGGAAGAACATAGCCTATGAATGCTGTGGCTATGGTTGTAAGTAGTAGGATGGTACCGATATTTCAAGTCTTCAGAAAAAGGAAGGATCCATAGTAAAGTCCTCGACCAATGTGGAGAAAAAGGCATACGAAAAATATGGAAGCGCCGTTGGCATGTATATAGCGAATTATTCAGCCGTAGTTAACGTCTCGGGTGATATGGGCGACGGAGGAGAATGCAGTTGAGGTGTCTGGTGTGTAGTGTATAGCTAAGAATAGGCCGGTGGTGATTTGAATGATTAGGCAAGTGCCTAATAGTGAGCCGAAATTTCATCAAGAGGAAATGTTGGATGGTGTGGGGAGATCGATGAATGATTCATTAATGATCTTTGCTAGTGGATGTGTTTTGCGGGGAGAGGTCATTATATTCTTATAGTTGAAATACAACGATGGTTTTTCATATCATTAGTCATGGTTATAGTCCATGTGGGAATAATGACATATGTTTTATTTTTATTGAGTATTATTTTGGTGATGGGTTTTGTAGGATTTTCTTCTAAGCCTTCGCCTATTTATGGCGGGCTGGTGTTAATTTTTAGTGGTGCTGTGGGTTGTATGATTACGTTATATTTTGGTGGGTCATATATAGGGCTTATAGTATTTTTGATTTATCTAGGGGGTATGATGGTTGTTTTTGGTTATACTGCGGCTATGGCTATTGACGAACATCCTGAAACGTGGGTTTCGAGTACTGATATTTTGGGTATTTTCATGTTGGGTTTAATAATAGAAATAACTATAGTAGCTTTATTGGGTGGTGATCCTAATAAGACGGTGGAGGTTACTGTTAATTATAAGACTGTGGCGAGTTGAATAATTTATGAGGGTGAGGGGCCGGGGTTGATTCGTGAGGACCCTACGGGTGCAGCTGCTTTATATAATTATGGTGTTTGAGTAGTTTTGGTTACTTGTTGAGCGTTATTTATGGGTATACATATTGCTATTGAGTTGACTCGGGGTGGGGGTTAAATGGTTAGGATAAGTGCTAGGGTAGGTGGAATAAAGAAAGATAGGAAATAGAGCTTAATTAAGCCTTTTTGGGTTGATGCAGTTGTGGAGATTGAGATTTGAGTTTGTGTTGTTAGTTTTGGTATAGTTTTTTCAAATCAGAATAGGTCTAGTAAGGTAGATGTAAGGTTTTGGCTTGCAGCTAGGCTTGAGTGGGGGTTGAGACGATGAGTAGTGATTGAATAGAAGCCTAGTATATTGGAGAAGTAGAAAGTTTTTACTGGGGTGCTTAATTTTATGTTGTTGGTTATGAGACTAAGTTCTATTGCCAGGAAGAGTCCTAAAATGGTAACACTTAAGGCTGCGAGTTTAAGATAGTATGGCATGGTAACTTGGGGTTGTGAGGTAGGAGGAATACAACTAGAAATAAGAAACCCGGCGAAAATACTACCTAGTGCTAGGCGATTAATTGGGTTTATTAATTGGGGATTATTTTCGTTAATTGTGATAAGGGTTGAAAAGCGGGGATGTTCTGTTATTGTGTGGGAAATAATGCGGATACTGTACATAGCTGTAAGGGAAGTGGCTACAAGAGTGGTTGTGAGGGCTCAGGCGTTGGTATACGACGTGTTGGCGGTTTCGATGATTAGGTCTTTTGAGTAGAAGCCTGTGAGAAAGGGTGTGCCTATTAGGGCAAGGCTGCCGATGACAAGGGAGGAGGCAGTGAACGGTAGGGTTTTAAATAGACCTCCTATTTTTCGAATATCTTGTTCGTTGTTGAGGCTATGGATAATGGATCCTGCAGATAGAAATAGTATGGCCTTGAAGAAGGCGTGAGTGCAGATATGGAGAAAGGCTAGATGTGGTTGGTTAATGCCGATTGTTACTATTATTAGGCCTAGTTGGCTTGAGGTTGAGAAGGCTACAATCTTTTTTAGATCATTTTGTGTGATAGCACAGATTGCTGTGAATAGAGTGGTAATAGCTCCTAGTGATAAGATAAGTGTTTGGGCTAACAGGTTGTTTTCAATTAGGGGGTGGAAGCGGATAATTAGGAAAACACCTGCTACAACTATTGTGCTGGAGTGCAGTAGTGCTGATACTGGGGTAGGCCCTTCTATAGCAGAGGGTAGTCATGGGTGAAGACCAAATTGGGCCGACTTTCCTGTTGCTGCTAGGAGGAGACTTATTAGGGGGAAGGAGTTTGATGTGGAGTCAAGGATAAATATTTGTTGGAAGTCTCATGAGTTGGAGTATAGGAAGAATCATGCTATTGCTAGGATAAAGCCAATATCTCCGATACGGTTGTAAAGGATTGCTTGTAGGGCTGCTGTGTTGGCGTCTGTTCGGCCATGCCATCAGCTGATTAATAGGAATGATATAATACCTATTCCCTCTCATCCGATAAAAAGTTGAAATAGGTTATTGGCGGTGATTAAAATTAATATTGTAATAAGGAAAATAAGTAGATACTTGAGGAATTGATTAATATTTGGATCTGAGCTTATATATCACATTGAGAATTCTACGATTGATCAGGTGACAAATAGTGCTACGGGAGTAAATATTATAGAGAAGAAGTCTAGTTTGAAGCTTATTGATAATTTGATAGTTTGAATTGTTGTTCAATGTCAGTTTGAAATTATTGATTCTTGGCCTGTGAAAATAAATATTGTTGTAGATAAGATACTGATGATGAGAGCATAAATGATAGCTAGTTTTACATAATGTGGATATAAGGAGTTTTTGTGGGAATTAATTAGGGTAATTATAATGGGTGCTAGCAGGGGAATTAATGTTATTAGAATGAGGGAGGAGTATATTTTTACTTTTATTTGGAGTTGCACCAATATTTTTGGCTCCTAAGGCCAATGGATGACTGTCATCCTTTAAAAGTTGAGAAAGCCGGGTTGTTAGGCCTGGTAGCATGAGTTAGCAGTTCTTGCATACTTTCTCGGTAGTTAAGAAGTTGTGAGCTTCTGTTATTAGATTCACAGTCTAATGTTTTTATTAAACTATAGCTACAGGGTGTTAAGCCTATAATTGTTTTGGGGTCTAGAGTTAGGAGGAGAATTGGTGCTATATGCATAATTATTAATGTGTTTTCTCGTGTGAATAGAGGTTTTACATTACTAGTGCTGTATGTCAGTGGTCCCCGTTGTGTTGAAGTAAATATATGTAAGGAGTATAGAGCTGTAATTAATATATTGAATCCTGTAAATATAATAGTGAAGTTGGATCAGGAAAAGGAGGCTAAAATTGTAAATAGTTCTCCTATTAAGTTAATAGTTGGGGGTAAGGCAAGGTTGGCTAGATTTGCTAGGAGTCATCAGAGAGCTAGTAATGGAAATAATGTTTGGAGGCCTCGGGTGAATATTATAGTTCGGCTGTGAATTCGTTCGTAATTTGAGTTTGCCAGGCAGAATAATAGGGACGAGGTGAGTCCGTGGGCAATTATTAGAATTATTGCGCCTGTGAAGCTTCAAGGGGTTTGAATAAGAATAGCTAAAATAACAAGTGCTATATGGCTAACAGAGGAGTAGGCAATGAGTGATTTTAAATCAGCTTGTCGTAAACAGATAGAGCTTGTTATGACTATGCCTCATAGTGATAAGATAAGAAAGGGATAGCCTATTTTTTCTGTTAGGGGATTAAGGATAGGGATAATTCGTATTATGCCATAGCCACCTAGTTTTAGTAAAACTGCTGCAAGTACTATTGAGCCGGCAATTGGAGCTTCGACGTGAGCTTTAGGGAGTCAGAGGTGAAGTCCATATAAGGGTATTTTAACTATGAAAGCTATTATGCAACCTAATCATATAACATTATTAGTTCAAGAGAGTAGTATTTCTTTGGTGTATATTATTATTAATAATATGTTTAAAGAGCCCAAGTTGCTTAGATGGTAGAGAAGTGTAATAAGTAGGGGAAGAGATCCAGCTAATGTGTAGAATAGGAAATATGAGCCGGCATTAAGGCGTTCTGGTTGGTACCCCCAGCGGGTAATAATGATTAGAGTAGGGATTAGGGTGGTTTCAAACAGGATGTAAAATAAAATTAGTTCTGTGGCCGTGAATGTTATAATTAATGAAACTTGTAGGAGGATTAATATTGATATGTATAGTTTTTTTCGTGGGAGGGGGTTGTTATAGAGATGTTGTTGTGTGGCTAGAACTATTAGTGGTAGTAGTCAGGCCGTGAGGGTTAGGAGAGGTGATGTTAGTGGATCTGAGAAAAAATTTAGTGATAAGTTACATGAGATATTGGGCATATATAGGGATATAAGGGTAAGAGCGCTAATTAGTAGGCTAGAAATTATTATGTTAATTCATATTATGTGAGTTTTTGAAAGCCATATTATTGGGAGTATTATGATTGTTGGTAAAATAATTTTTAACATTGTAGTAGATTTAGATTTTGTACATAGTCTAGGCCGTACAGGTTAGAGATTAGAACTAGTAGAGCTAGGCCCACTGCGGCCTCGCATGCGGCGAATACTAGAAGGACAATAGGTATCATATATATTAATGTTAAATGTATATTTAAAGTTGTAAGTGTAGCTATAATGAATAGTGATAATATTATACCTTCTAGGCACAGTAGGGATGATATCAGATGGGATCGGTAAATTAATAGCCCTAGTAGGGATATGAAATATGCTAGCAAAACATTAGTATAGATAAAAGGCACTTTAGTAAATATGATTTATCATAATCTAATGAGTCGAAATCATTTGTTTTAGTTAAACTATTTACTAATTCAATTCACTCTAATCCTTTCTGGGTTCATTCATAGGCCAGTCCTAGTGCTAGGATAACTAGTAGAGATAGGATTATATTAACTGTTAATATTAGGTTGTTTGTTTGAGTTGCCCAAGGTAGGGGTAATAGTAGGGCGATTTCTAGGTCGAATAAAAGAAATGTAATGGCAACCAAGAAGAATTTTATAGAGAAAGGTAGGCGGGCGGAAGTTGTGGGGTCGAATCCACATTCGTAGGGGTTGTGTTTTTCAGCATATATATTTAATTGTGGGAGTCAAAATGTAATAGTAATTAGTAGTAGAGCTAGTAGGATGCTAGTTGCTAGGGTTAAAGCTAGGTTAATTACTCCCTCTCGAGTATGTCGAGACTCATTGATTGGAAGTCAATAGTACTATTTATACTAAGGGAGTAGGATCCTCATCAGTAAATAGAAATATAGAGGAATAGTCATACTACATCTACGAAATGTCAGTATCATGCGGCGGCTTCGAAGCCGAAATGGTGGCTGGATGTGAAATGGTATATTTGTTGACGAATATAACACGTGGCAAGGAAGGTAGTTCCGATAATTACGTGGAGACCATGGAAGCCTGTAGCTATAAAGAATGTGGAGCCGTAAATTCCGTCAGAGATAGTGAAAGGGGTTTCAGAATATTCTGATATTTGCAGATAAGTAAAGTAAGCTCCTAGTGCGATGGTTATAAATAGTGCTTGGGCTGATTCTTTTCGATTAGCTTCCATTAGGCTGTGATGTGCTCAGGTGATTGTGACTCCTGATGCAAGTAGAACAGCTGTATTTAAGAGTGGCACTTCTATGGGGTTAAGGGGAAGGATGCCTGTAGGGGGTCAATGTCCTCCTGTTTGTGGGGTAGGGGCTAGGCTAGAGTGATAAAATGCTCAGAAGAAGCCAGCAAAGAAGAAAACTTCTGAAATAATGAATAGGATTATTCCGTATCGGAGGCCTTTTTGTACGGGCGGGGTGTGGTGGCCTTGATATGTACCCTCTCGGACAACGTCACGTCATCATTGAAATATTGTTATTGCGCTAGCTAGTAGTCCGGTGATAAGGAGAAGGGTGTAATAGAAGTGAAATCATATAATTAGGCCAGAGGTTAATAGGAAGGCTGATAGAGCTCCTGTTAGTGGTCAGGGACTTGGATTTACTATGTGGTAGGCGTGTGTTTGGTGTGTCATTATGAGTTATCATGTAAGTAGAGGCTTACTAGAAGAGTAAAGACGTAAGCTTGAATTAGAGCTACACCTAATTCTAGAGTAATTAGTAAAATGATAATAATAATAGTGATTGTAGAAGAAGATACATAGATTGATATAAGGGTTAGTGCAGTATCCCCGAGCAAATGTATTAGTAAATGGCCTGCTGTAATATTGGCTGTTAATCGTACGGCTAGTGCTATTGGTTGGATAAATAGACTAATTGTTTCAATAATGATTAGTATTGGGATAAGTGGGACAGGTGTTCCTTGGGGTAGGAAGTGGGCAAGGGATGCCTTTGTTTTGAATCGAAGTCCTATAAATACGGTTGCTGCTCATAGGGGAATTGCTATGCCTAGGTTCATTGAAAGTTGGGTAGTAGGTGTAAATGCGTAGGGTGTGAGTCCAAGGAGATTATTTAGAGCAATGAAGGAGATTAGAGCTAAGAGTATAAGGGATCATGTTCGTCCTTTATTGGTATGAACTATTATCATTTGTTTTAATGTAAGTTGAACTAATCATTGTTGAAGAGAAGAGAGTCGGTTGTTGATTAGCTTGTTGGAGGGCATAATTAGTGTGGTAGGAAATAAAATAATTAATACTACTAAGGGGATTCCTAAGATTATTGGGATGTTGAAAGAGGTAAATAGATTTTGGTTCATTTTAGTTCTCAGATTGTTTTGTGCTTTTGTGTTTTTATTGGTTTTGATAATGGAATACTATGAAAGGTAAAATTCAGTAGTTTTAATTGAATAAAATAGAATAGAGCTAGAATTATAGACAAAATCACTATTGGTCATGGTGAAATATCTAGTTGAGGCATTCACTGTAGAGAGGGAGGGGTGCTCTCGGTCTTTAACTTAAAAGGTTAATGCTAGATAGCTTTACAGTGATACAATATATAAGTATGAGGCTCATACTTCGAAGTCTTGGAAGTAGATAAATTCTAGAACGATAGGCATGAAGCTATGGTTTGATCCGCAGATTTCTGAGCATTGTCCATAGAATAGGCCTGGACGCATAGAGGCTAGTATAGCTTGGTTTAAGCGTCCGGGGATTGCATCTGTTTTAACACCTAATGACGGAACAGCTCATGAGTGCAGGACGTCTTGTGATGTAATTAGTATGCGAATATCTGCTTCTATTGGGAGGGTTGTCCGGTTATCTACTTCGAGAAGTCGAAATTCGCCAGGTTCAAGGAAGTAGGTTGGTGTAATATAGGAGTCAAATGCTAGATCTTCATAGTCTGAGTATTCGTAGCTTCAGTATCATTGATGGCCGATTGCTTTAAGGGTTAGGTAGGGTTTATTAAATTCGTCTGTTATGTAGAGGATACGTAGGGATGGGAGGGCAATTATGATAAGAATGATAGCGGGCAGAATAGTTCAGATTATTTCGATTTCCTGGGCGTTTATGGTGCTGGTGTGGGTTAATTTTGTAGTAAGTATTAAGGAAATAATATATAGGACCAGTGAGCTGATTAAAAAAATAATTATAAGGGCATGGTCGTGAAAAGCGATAAGTTCTTCCATAATAGGGGACGTAGCGTTTTGTAAGCCTAGTTGAGCTGGTGTTGCCACTAAGATATATAGATTCAAGTCTATAATTTAACTTTGACAAAGTTATGTAATTATTTTACTAATATCTTATTGAAAAAGTCATAGGGTCTATGGAGTTGGCTTGAAACCAATTTTTGGGGGTTCAAATCCTTCCTTTTTCGGCTAGGGATTTTACATAAGTGGATTCTTCAAATGTGTGATAAGGAGGAGGACAGCCGTAGAGTCACTCTAGGTTAGTGGATAGCTGTTCAATAGTTGAAACCTTTCGTTTTGAGGAGAAAGCTTCTCAAATTATGAAAATTATTAAGATTACTGCTGTTAGAGAGATGAATGAGCCTACAGATGAAATAATATTTCATGTGGTATAAGCGTCAGGGTAGTCTGAGTATCGTCGAGGTATTCCGGATAATCCAAGGAAATGTTGTGGAAAGAAAGTTAAGTTTACACCTACGAATATAATGGTAAAGTGAATTTTGGCATAGGTTTGGTTAAGTGTATAACCTGAGAATAATGGGAATCAGTGAATAAAGCCACCTATAATAGCGAATACTGCTCCTATGGATAAGACGTAGTGGAAATGAGCTACTACATAGTATGTGTCATGTAGAACAATGTCTAATGATGAGTTGGCTAGCACAATTCCTGTCAGTCCGCCCACAGTAAAGAGGAAAATAAAGCCTAGGGCCCATAGTATTGCGGGAGATCATTTAATGTTGCCACCATGCAACGTAGCTAGTCAGCTGAAGACCTTTACTCCAGTAGGAATAGCGATGATTATAGTGGCTGATGTAAAATATGCACGTGTATCAACATCTATTCCTACTGTAAATATGTGATGGGCTCATACAATGAATCCTAGGAAGCCAATGGATATTATAGCTCAGACTATTCCTATATACCCAAATGGTTCTTTTTTGTTGGAATAGTATGTTACAATATGCGAAATTATTCCGAAGCCTGGTAAAATAAGAATATATACTTCAGGATGTCCGAAGAATCAAAATAGGTGTTGATATAGAATAGGGTCACCGCCACCAGCAGGATCGAAGAAAGTAGTATTAAGGTTACGGTCGGTGAGCAGTATAGTGATTCCGGCGGCTAGGACTGGAAGAGATAGAAGTAAAAGGACTGCTGTGATAAGGACAGATCAAACAAAAAGGGGTGTTTGGTATTGGGTCATGGCTGGGGGTTTTATATTAATAATTGTTGTAATAAAGTTAATGGCTCCTAGAATTGAGGAAATACCTGCCAGGTGAAGTGAGAAAATAGTTAGATCTACAGAGGCCCCTGGGTGTGATATGTTTCCTGCTAAGGGTGGATAAACTGTTCAGCCGGTTCCTGCGCCGGCTTCTAGAGTTGAGGATGCGAGTAAGAGTAATAGAGATGGGGGTAGAAGTCAGAAGCTTATGTTATTTATTCGGGGAAATGCTATGTCAGGGGCACCAATTATTAGGGGGACTAGTCAGTTCCCAAATCCCCCGATTATGATTGGTATTACTATAAAGAAAATTATGATGAATGCGTGGGCAGTAACAATAACGTTGTATACATGATCATCTTCCATTAGACTTCCAGGCTGACCTAATTCTGCTCGAATTAAAAGGCTCAGGGCTGTTCCTACTGCTCCTGCTCAAGCACCAAATAATAGGTATAATGTTCCGATGTCTTTATGGTTAGTTGAAAATAATCAGCGGTTTATGAACATAGGTACGGGAGGTAAAATGGCTGAGTAAGCATTAGACTGTAAATCTAAAGACAGAGGGGTAGGTCCTCTTTTTACCAGCCCTGAGGTGATATATCACATTGAATTGCAAATTCAAAGAAGCAGCTTCAATTCTGCCGGGGCTTCTCCCGCCTTTTTTCCCTAACGGCGGGAGAAGTAGATTGAAGCCGGTTGACTAGGCTTTTTAGCTGTTAACTAAATTTTCGTGGGTTAAAGTCCCATCAATCTAGAAAGGGCTTAGCTTAATTAAAGTAGTTGATTTGCGTTCAGTTGATGCAAAATAGAGTTTTGCAGTCCTTATAGAGATGCAGAAATTAAGTATAATTTACTTACTGAGGGCTTTGAAGGCTCTTGGTCTGTATTAACCTAAATTTCTATATAATTAGTATTAGTGGTGTTATGGGTAGAAGGAAGGTAGAGGATACTATGAGTGGGGACAGTAGTGGTGTTGGTTTTATGTATTTTAGCTGTCAATTGATTTTTGTACTGTTGGATGTGGGGAATATTGTTATTGAAATGGAATATGTTAGTCGTATGTAGAAATATAAATTTATTAATGTTAGTATTGCTATGGTGAGGGGAAAAATAAGGTTATCATTTTTTGTAAGTTCTAGTATGATGGCTCATTTGGGAGAGAAGCCTGTTAGTGGGGGTAGGCCTCCTAAGGATATTATTATTAGTGGAATTATGGGTATCATTCATGTGAATTTATTTCAGGAGTGTGATAGTGAGAGGGTTGTTAGATTTGAATTTGTATAGAATATTATAAAAGTGGAGATTGTTAGGAAAATATAAATGATTAGGCTTAAAATAGTAATGTTTGGGTCATAATATAGTACTGCTATTATTCATCCTATATGGGTAATTGATGAGTAGGCTAGGATTTTGCGTAGTTGTGTTTGATTAAGTCCTCCTCAACTGCCGATTATGATTGATAAGATTGAGATCATTAATAGAGTATTTAAGTTTATTGGTGGAAAGATTTGAAGAATAATTGATATTGGAGCTAATTTTTGTCATGTAAGAATAAGTATAGCGGGAATTAGAGGAATGCCTTGAGTTACTTCTGGAAGTCAGAAGTGAAGGGGAGCTATTCCTAGTTTTATTACTAGGGCAATTAATATTATTGTGGATAGGATTTTGTTAAGGGATGGGTTAATTGTTCATTGTCCGGAGAATAGGGTATTGAGGAAGATGGCTATTAGGAGAATTATGGATGCGGTTGCTTGCATTAAAAAATATTTAGTGGATGCTTCTGTGGAGCGGGGGCTTGTGTTTTTGGCTAGAATTGGCACGATAGCTAATATATTTAGTTCTAAGCCTATTCAAATCAGAAATCAGTGTGAGCTTAGAATTGTGATTAGGGTTCCTATTAGGATGGAAAAGGAAATAATGAGGTAGGCTAGAGGATTAATTTTAGTACGGGAAGGGTTAAACCAACATTTTCGGGGTATGGGCCCGATAGCTTATTTAGCTGACCTTACTGTCTAGGATGTAGTGTAATAGGTAGCACGGAGAGTTTTGAGTTCTCAGGTATGGGTTCAATTCCTATAGTTCTAGAAATAAGAGGATTTAAACCTCTATAATTTACTCTATCAAAGTAATTCTTTTGTCAGACATATTTCTTATGTTTGGGGTGGAATGCCAGATATTAGAATAGGTATTGAGATATATCACATGCATAGTGCTAATGTAAGTGGTAAAAATTTTTTTCATAGAAGATGTATTAGTTGGTCATATCGGAATCGGGGATATGCTGTTCGGATTCATAGAAATAGGGAAGTTAATAGAACGGTTTTGGTTACGAAGTTAATTGTATAGAGTTCTGGTATAGTAATGTTGTGGGACGTTGCTAGGAAAATAGTAGTGGTTAAGGCATTTATTATAATAATATTTATATATTCTGCTATAAAAAATAGGGCGAATGAGCCTGCAGCATATTCAATGTTGAAGCCTGAAACTAGTTCTGATTCGCCTTCTGTTAAATCAAAGGGGGCTCGATTGGTTTCTGCTAATGTAGAAATAAATCATATTATGGCTAGGGGTCATGATGGTAGTAGTAATCAAGAGTATTCTTGTGTTACAATGAGTGAGTGTAGGTTGAATGAGCCGCTTATTAGTAGGACAGATAGTAGGATGATGGCTAGGGTAACTTCATATGAGATTGTTTGGGCTACAGCTCGTAGTGCTCCAATAAGTGCATAGTTTGAGTTGGATGCTCATCCAGATCATAGGATTGAATATACGGCTAGGCTTGATGTGGCTAATATAAATAGAAGGCCTAAGTTAAAGTTGATTAGGGGATGTGGTATAGGGAGAGGGGTTCATATGAGGAGGGCAATGGAGAGAGCTAGGGTTGGAGCAGTTACATATAGTGTTGTGGCAGATGTAGTGGGAAGTAGAGGTTCTTTTGTGAAGAGTTTTATTGCATCTGCGATTGGTTGAAGTAAGCCATAAGGACCCACGATGTTGGGGCCCTTGCGAAATTGTATGTAGCCTAAAATTTTTCGTTCTATAAGTGTTAGGAATGCTATGGCAATTAGAGCGGGGATAATTAGTAGAAGTAAATTAATTATGAACACTTTGTTAAGAAGAGGAGTTGAACCTCTGATTATAAAGTTTTAAGTTTTATGCAATTACCGGGCTCTGCCATCTTAACAAGCCCTGTTCTTGGGCAGGGATAATATTTTGTGAAATTAAGATTATAATCATTTGATTTGCGGGAGCGCTTTGTGAAGTAGGCTCCATTTCTCTTGTCCTTTCGTACTGGGAGAAATATTTAATAGATAGAAACCGACCTGGATTTCTCCGGTCTGAACTCAGATCACGTAAGACTTTAATCGTTGAACAAACGAACCTTTAATAGCGGCTACACCATTAGGATGTCTTGATCCAACATCGAGGTCGTAAACCCTATTGTCGATATGAACTCTAAAATAGGATTGCGCTGTTATCCCTAGGGTAACTTGGTCCGTTGATCAAGTTATTGGGTCAATGAGTGTAAATTACTTAGACTAGTGAGGTCTTGGTGTAATGCTTTTCGGAGGTTGTGCTATGCTCCGAGGTCACCCCAACCAAAATTTATAATACATTGACAGTGGGTTAGTGCCTGTGGGTATTTAAAACATTTGTTTGTATTATTGAATTGAAGCTCCATAGGGTCTTCTCGTCTTATTTAGCTATATCCGCCTCTTCACGGATAGGTCAATTTCACTGATTAAAAGTAAGAGACAGTTAAACCCTCGTGTGGCCATTCATGCAAGTCCCTATTTAGAGAACAAGTGATTATGCTACCTTTGCACGGTCAGGGTACCGCGGCCGTTAAACATGTGTCACTGGGCAGGCAGTGCCTCTAATACTAGTAATGCTAGAGGTGATGTTTTTGGTAAACAGGCGGGGTTAGAGTTTGCCGAGTTCCTTTTACTTTTTTTAATCTTTCCTGGATGCATACCTGTGTTGGGTTAACAGTTTATTTAATGGGTTGATTAGGTTGTGGTATGTGGTGATTGAGCTGTTAACTAACAGTAGTTGTTTCGGTCTGAGATAAGCTTATGCGGGGAGAATGATTTCATGTTACTTATATTAACATTATTGCTTCTATTAAGTAATAGATTAGTCCAATGTGCTTTAGGAGTTCAGTATATTGAGTAAAATTAAGTAAAGGTGAGTGTTGAGCTTAAACGCTTTCTTAATTGATGGCTGCTTTTAGGCCAACTATGGTAGTGGGGCATTTTACTCTCTATATAAAGGTTGTTTCCTAGGGTCTAAGGAGCTGTCCCTCTTTAGACTAACAATTAAATTTACGGGGGGATTAAATAGTTCTGTAAGTAAATTTAAGGTTGAACTAAGATTCTATCTTGGACAACCAGCTATCACCAGGCTCGGTAGGTTTGTCGCCACTACCCATAGATTTTCCCACTATTTTGCCACATAGATGGGTGTGCTCTTTTGGCTATCCTTGGGTAGCTCGCTTGGTTTCGGGGAGCATTATTGAAGTTCTCTATATAAAGTTATTTCTAGTTAATTCATTATGCAGAAGGTACAAGAGTTTGTCTTTGCTTTATTGTGCTTTGTTAATTTTTTTGTCTTTCCCTTGCGGTACTATATCTATTGCGCCTGTAGTATAATTTCTATCTCCTATACTTTTATAGTGGGTAAATGATTTGGTTATTGTGTTTAGTTATTATAATTGTATGGGACTAGGGCTAGAGTTGGCTCAAAGTGGTCATTTGTTGCGAGATCTTCCGGGTGTAAGCCGGATGCTTTAAATTTAAGCTACACTTTGATTCGTCCAAGCGCACTTTCCAGTACGCTTACCATGTTACGACTTATCCCCTCTATATCAGTATGAAGTAGTTTACTGTTAATTTACTTTTATATGATGTTTGAGGAGGGTGACGGGCGGTGTGTGCGTGCTTAATGGCCTTGCTTCAATCAAGCTCTCTATTCTTAATTTACTGCTAAATCCACCTTGGGCCTTTAGGTTTCATAAAGGCTATCGTGTGTGGTTTTCTAGATTAGAAAATGTAGCCCATTTCTTTCCACTTCATTGGCTGCACCTTGACCTAACGTTTTTATGATGATGCTTCTGCTTACTCTGCAGTCTTTAAGGAGTTTGCTGAAGATGGCGGTATACAGGCTGATGGCAAGAGGTGGTAAGGTTTATCGGGGTGTATCGATTATAGAACAGGCTCCTCTAGACGGATATAAAGCACCGCCAGGTCCTTTGAGTTTCAAGCTGTAGCTTGTAGTATTCTGGCGAAAAACTTTGTTAATTTAGTTATTGAAGTTTAGGGCTAAGCATAGTGGGGTATCTAATCCCAGTTTGTGCCTTAGCTATAGTGTATTCAGAGTATTAAAGCCACTTTCGTAAAGTATTTTACTATAACTGGAGTTTTCTACAACTTAGTTATAGGTTAGCTTTATTAGGGAATAAATCTTAAACACTCTTTACGCCGAACTCTATTAACTTGAGTCAATCGTATGGCCGCGGTGGCTGGCACGAAATTGACCAACTCTTATGATTAGTGTAACTTAGTTGAACTTTCGTTCATTGCTAAAGGTTTGTCACTGCTGTCTCCCGTGGGGGCGTGGCTAAGCAAAGTGTTTTGAGCTGCATATGTGCGTGCTTGATACTCGCTCCTCATGTTATAGTGGTCTAGAGGGCATTTTCACAGGATTGTGGATGCTTGCATGTGTAATTTCACTGAGAGCTAATAGAAAGGCTAGGACCAAACCTATTTGTTTATGGGGTAATGTTTACCCGTCTAGACATTTTCAGTGTCTTGCTTTAAATATTAAGCTACATTAAC